CGTTATAGAACATAATAGTTTATAGAAACAATGAAAAATAGATACGAATAGAACCCCAAAAGAAAAAAGGATAAATAAAGAAAAGTAAAAGAATATATAAAAGTTTTACATAATTTTATAAGAATTACTGCCCCTTTCCCTTTTCTTTATTTCCTTAATTGAAAATCGAATTTAGTTTGATTAGGACCAAGCTCCTTAAAAACCTCCGCCCTTTTTAAAATATCCCGAACAGTTCCTGTAGGCTGAGCGCCCTTTTCAAGGAAATATAGAATATCAGGAACGTTTAAATAACTTTGATTCTTTATCGGATCATAAAAACCCACGTTCCGAAGATCTCTTCCTTCTCTTCGAGATCGAACATCAATTGCAACGATTCGATAGACGGCTCATTGGGATAGATCTAAGTAAATGAACAAGACCCCCCCTAGAAACGTATAGGAAGTTTTCTCCTCGTACGGCTCGAGAAAAAGGATTTGCAGTTTTGTCTACGTATTGAATTCTAATGAATGGCAAACGAGTTGAAAAAATCAATTAGACTTGGATTTAACTCTTTTTTTTTGTCCTTACTGAGAAAATACAAAATCATTTGTACCCAAAACTCAAGTTGGATAATTCTCAAATAGCTTAAAAGATAAAAATCTTTAGGCAATTTTTTTTTTTGAATGGTCTTTAACCCCCCTTTTTTTATCTCATTTAAAATAGAATCCTTTTTGATTCTTTATTAGAATCTAGTTATTGAGACAATTTAAAAACAGCGTTTCCTTGTTCTGGGATCCTCTTTTCTTTGTTTTAAATCAGTGGGTTTAGACATTACTTCGGTGCTTCTTAATCCTTCCAAAATGGCAGCAACATACCCCTTTTGTGATTTCTTTATATCAAAATCTCAAAGAATCATACAAACAGTCGATTCCCACGCGATACACTTTGCATCGAAAGAGTTTTCTCAATTCCAACAAATTTTACTTTTTCATTGAAAACTTGACCGAATCAGATCCTTTCGATTTCTATATTGATGATATACTTACGAAGTTGTTCCAATTTATTGATTGGTATTAACCCTAGATTCTTGCCCCCTAAAAGATAAATCAATACTTTAATTTCTACCCGAGCTCCACCATGTACTATATTCATTAAAACCCACCAAAAGGGGGGATTCTAGTGAAACAGACCAGATGTCGGGCCAAGAGCACCTTCATTCTTAGAAAAGATGGCGGATGTAAGAATAAAAATCCACGCCGGATCGTGTCCTTCAAGTCGCACGTTGCTTTCTACCACATCGTTTCAAACGAAGTTTTACCATAACATCCCTCTTATTTGGAACCCGTATGGGATTGATTCACTTATGGAATCATGAATAGTCATTGGTTCCGTCTATACATAAACATAGTAATCTATACTTTGTTTCTTCTATACAAAACAAAGATGGCAAAAAGTTTTCTAAAGTAATCTTAGCAAGATCCCAACTATTATTGTATGTTATTGTAGGAATGCAACTTATAAAAAAAAACGAAAAGAAATATAGAAATAATACGAAGAAATTAATTTTTTTTTTACTATTTAAAGTTACTCAATATGACCCATCTCTCACTTCTTTGAATGCCAAAGATTCAACTCAGAATAAGCAATCATTAAAAATTTTTCTAATCGAAAAAGTTTCCTATTTCAACATCATTATGAAAAAAGTTTTACAGTAAAGACTAAAATTTTGATCATCAAAAAAAGATCAAAATCTGTTTCTTTTCGAATTGAACCATCAACGATTTAAAACAGATAAATGGATTGAACAAAAACCCCGTTTTTATATGAGATAGATAAAAAAGACTCATATAATAGAAGATTTAAGTACTTGTTCTTTCGATTCGAATTTTATTAAAAAGATGAACGAATTGGGATTTTTCGGACCTACCAGATAGACAGAACTACAGTCTTTATTATGGATATTCCATAAAAAAAGGAACTTTTTGAATTTATAAGGGATTTTTTTTCACAAAAAACGAAAGACTATTGTCACTGAAATAGAACGAAATCAGATAATAACAATACATAATTTTTTATGTATTTTTTTGTTTACCCCTAACCCATTAATTGAATGTAATAACTTACCTCTTGTTTAGAATCCGAATAATTCGGCTACCTCATTTAAGTTTAATGGCTAGAGAATAAGAGATAGGGAAGAAAGGTTCTTTCTTATTCTAATTCAAAATAAAATGTATTGTTGAAAATTCAAAAATAGATGAGACGTAAGGTTTTCTTCAAATTAAGTAGCTAAGATAAACCCCTTCAATATAAAGGGAATGAACATATGATGAAAAATCCGACATACTTTAGTTTTATTTAGTTGAATTCAAAAAACGTGTGACCTGTGTTCCCACAGTACCTTGTTAATCACAAACAAAAATTTTTAATTATATCTGCATGTCATTTGCACTCAATTCCGTTAGTCCGGTTTGGGAAAAAAAAAGAAAATTCTATCCAATAATTCTATCCAAAATTAGGCATTAATCATTTAAACAGAACATTTTTCTCAAAAGAAACCTTTCCAATGTATATGCCTGGGACGAAAGGATTCGAACCTCCGAATACCGGGACCAAAACCCGTTGCCTTACCACTTGGCCACGCCCCATTTAGATTTCCATTCTATACTCAGAAATAATAATATAATTATTGGGTCTTGATCAATTCCAGGGCAAATATCTATAAAAAATCTTTATAGAATAGAGTAGATTCTTGCTAGTATTTTTACGCCTGTAGATATAGAATTCAACTGAATTCATTGATCATTACATAGAATTCAATTAAGATATTCTATGAAAGTATGATTTCTTCTATTCTCCTTTGTTTGAGAATTGGAGAATTTTTGATTGGGTCGGTTCAAAGAAAAAGAAGGATTTTTGTCTACCTTACTTTACTTCATTTTTCCTTATATCAATAACTCAATCAAAATGCAATTATCTACAAGAACAAAATGTCTGTTATGCTTAATATCTTTAGTTTGATCTGTATCTGTCTTACTTCTGCCGTTTATTCGAGTAGTCTTTTCTTCGCCAAATTGCCCGAGGCCTATGCTTTTTTGAATCCAATCGTAGATCTTATGCCAGTCATACCTTTGTTCTTTTTTCTCTTAGCCTTTGTTTGGCAAGCTGCTGTAAGTTTTCGATGATATCCTTAATATTAAATATATTAAATTCTATATTCTATTTATTATCCTAGAAAATTCATGATTTATTCGAGAAAAATTATAAAAACGAATAGGATCAAATAAGTCTTACACTATGAACCTTCAATTCAAACATTTAAATTCTTGATTGGATAGCTGCGATAAATCCAAATCCGGCTCACCCTGTATTCCCCATTCTGCCCTTTTGAAAGACCCTAATAAGGGTTAAGTTAGGGTCCCCAATCGAATCGGAGGTATGAAAGAATTTTTTAGTACTGAAAGACTCTTATGACAACTGAATTTTAATTTCTTTGAAATTCTTTTATGTTTCGATAAAGCACTTCATTTGTTGGTGTCAAAATATTTGTTATAAAAAAACGGAGGATCTATTCTCTTTTCTCTTTTTTTCCAAAAAAATATCTTGGAGATTGTGTAATGCTTACTCTCAAACTTTTCGTTTACACAGTAGTTATATTCTTTGTTTCTCTATTTATCTTTGGATTCCTATCTAATGATCCGGGGCGTAATCCTGGACGTGAAGAATAAAAAGGGGTTTTCGTTTTACTTGCTTGATTTTTCAATTTTCTTAGGATTTTTTTATCTATTCCACATATTTAATTTAACTAGGAAACAAAAACACGATTGTCGCAATTTTAAAGAGAAATAAAATATCAAGTCATCAACAAAAACGGAAAGAGAGGGATTCGAACCCTCGGTACGAATAACTCGTACAACGGATTAGCAATCCGCCGCTTTAGTCCACTCAGCCATCTCTCCCAATTGAAAAAGACAATTACTATGTTACATTACACAAGAAATAAGTATTGAAAAATTTTTTCTTTATTTAGCTTATCTATATTATATCTACAACTTTTATTATTCCATTTAGTTGAAGTAAGGGCTCGGAAGATTCACTATAAAAAAAAAAGAAGGAAAAAGAAAGACGACCCCTTTGAATGAAAGGACCCCCTTTTTTATTTTATTCGATCGGCCTGGCCTGGTAAGAACCTAGCCGGGCCTTTTTTTGTTCCAACGAATCCTAGCTAAGTTTCTCTTATTTGAAAAAAGGGTTGGTTTGCTATTAAAGCAACAACAAAAAGACGAAGGACTATTTCCATTCTTTTTTCTTATTATTTATTATAGATTATAACATCAATATCAATACGGCATTTCTTATTATTCTTTCTTCCTTATTTAATTTAGTTATTTGTGACGACCTTACTCTTACTGGAATAAAAAAAAGAAACTATGGATTTTTACACAATGCGCTTTTTTGTTATGATTTCAGCGGTTTTGGCGAATTGTCTCTATCAAAACGCCTCTAGCAAAAGAAAAGTATATAACTTTTTTTTATTTAGTTATTTAAATTAGACCTCTTTTTTTTATGAATTCTTTTTTTTTGGAATCCCCTCGAAAACGTCAACCCTCCCATTTTCATAATTATTATTATTTTATGATCCTGTCTTGATTACCCCAAATTCTCCCTCTTCGACAAAAGGCCCTTTTTTATATAATAATAGCATTGTGGCGGGTATAGTTTAGTGGTAAAAGTGTGATTCGTTCTAGTAACTCCCTTAAAAAGTTAAGGGATCTTTCGGTTTGATTCATATTCCGATAAAAAACTTTATTTCTTAAAAGGATTTAATTCTTTACCTCTCAATGACAAATTCGAGGAAAAATATAAATTCTCGTGATTTGTATCCAAAGTTCACTTAAAATTTTTAAAATTGGATTATTAAATTGCGAAACATAATTATTGAATTGGATCAATACTTCCAATTGACTGAGTATGAGTAAGGGATCCATGGATGGAGATAGAAAAGTATATTTCTAATCGTAACT